CCCACTGTACATTGCTAACATCAGGAAATGAAATAATCGAGAATCTCTAGTAACCGGCCAAGCCGCTAAAGTAGCTAAAGTTGTGATGAATCCCGTCAGTAAAATGGGTCCTATAGAGAGTCCATCTATTCCTAATCTCCAATGAAAATCAAAAAAATGGATCCATTTATAATCCTCCGTTAGTTGGATTAATGGATCATCCGGTTGAAAATGATAGCAGAATGCATAAGTCGTTAGAAGAAGTTCTAAAAGACACATACATATAGTATACCAATGTATTACTCTATTTCCCCTATGCGGAAGAAAAAAAATCAAGCAACCCGCAAATATAGGCAAAACTACAATTATTGTTAAGCAGGGAAAATGGTTCGTGGTAAAGACAAGATAGACTTGGGCCAGAAAAATCCGTGCTCAATTTAATTCGATTTTGAGCACGGACCTTGTCGGTAAAAAAAAAGAAAATGGACTATGGACTCCAGTAGAGTTTTATGGAATGTATCAATAAGCTAGACCCATACTGCGAGTTGTTTCATGCCATAAATAAACTCGAACACTCAAAAAATCCGTAGGACAGGCGGATTCACATCTCTTACAACCAACACAGTCCTCAGTCCTTGGAGCAGAAGCGATTTGTTTAGCTTTACATCCGTCCCAGGGTATCATTTCTAAGACATCCGTGGGGCACGCCCGGACACATTGAGTACATCCTATACATGTATCATAAATCTTTACTGAATGTGACATTGGATCTATACATTTTTTAACGTCAGAAATTTTCAGTTTAGTCAACTAACTTATAAACGAATTCTATAGTTAGATTCTAGACGAATCAATGAGTGATCAGAATCAATTTACTTCCGAATTGATTTATGAGGGAGGTCAAAAATACTTTGATTTTTTATTTTTTTGCAACCACGATCATACCTTGCCCATACCAAACTCGCAAATTTAAATTTATTTATTAATATTCAAATTTTCACCTATATGATGAATACTATTTATTCAACAAATTTGATTGGTTAATACGAGTTGATTTTCTGTTACGATAAATTGATGAAACAATAGCAGGTCCAATAGCTGCTTCAGCGGCTGCAATAGTTATAACAAAAATTGCGAAAATATCTCCTCTTAATTGACGATTATCAAAAATATCAGAAAATGTTACAAAATTGATATTAACGGAATTTAATATAAGTTCAAGACACATAAGGGCTCTAACTATATTTCGACTTGTGATCAATCCATAGATACCAATAGAAAATAAATAGGCACTCAAAACAAATATATGTTCTAGCATCATTAACCAACTCCTTATCAATTTTAATTGATTTTAATCTGAACAATAATTCAATCCATTTGATTTTAACAAATAACAAATATGGAACAATGGAATAGATTGGTAATAAAAGTAAAGTTTTTCGATTCTACATTAGACAGAAATTCAAATTAACTCCCATTAACAAATTCGAACATCCTTTTGCGTCGATTCTAGTTGAATTAACTGTTTTAAAGATTTCTTATTGACGAGCTATAGCAATAGCACCTATTAAGGCAACTAAAAGAATTATTGAAACGAGTTCAAACGGAAGAAAAAAATCTGTTGCTAAATGAATTCCAATTTTTTGACTATTACTTATCAAATCTTGTTCTAGAATCTGATTTGATTTTGTAGTCCAAGTGATCCCATACCAGGACGTATCGGGAATAGTAGTAATTAGTGAAATAAAAAGACTTATACAAACCATTGAAGTAACTCCATCCCCAACAGTCCAAAGATGAAAATCTTTGTAATATTCTGAACCATTCATAAACATCACAGCAAAAATGATTAAAACATTTATAGCTCCTACATAAATAAGGAGTTGCGCGGCAGCTACAAAATATGAGTTCGATAGAATATAGAATAAGGATATACAAAAAAGAACCAATCCCAAGGAAAAGGCTGAATAAATTGGATTCGGAAGTAATACTACTGCCAAACTTCCTAATATAAGACCCGATCCCAGAAAGACTAAAAGAAAATCATGTATTGGTCCAGGTAAATCCATTTGATTTTATAAAAAAAATAGAAAAATTTCATGCCTTTTTTGACTTGACCAGGAAAAAAGAAGTTATCCTATTTTTTAGGATACTTCTTAATTGAATTAAATTTGAATCGGGGTGATTCGGATCGCTGTAAATAAAGTATTGGACTACTCTTATCCTCGAAAGCAGAGGTTGAAACTTTCTATTTTCATATTTTCAAATCACTATTCGAATAGAAATCAATTTTTAATTAAAATGAAGCCATGATTCTCACCAACCGTTCTTTTGTATTGACCAAGCCCTGCCCTTTCGATCCAAAAGTATTTTGATTTTGAATTTGTAAATGTTTTGTGAATTGTGAATCGAGGGTTTTATACATTTTTATACATTTTTTATTTGAGGTAAATTCAAAGAAATTGTTCGAATTGTGTAATCTTCAATTATTGATGCCGGTAAGCGACCTAAAGCAATTTGATTATAATTCAATTCGTGACGATCATAGGTAGAAAGTTCATATTCTTCAGTCATTGATAAACAATTTGTTGGACAATACTCGACGCAATTACCACAAAATATACAGATTCCAAAATCAATACTGTAATTAAGTAATTGTTTCTTTCGAATATCGGTTTGCAATTTCCAATCTACAACGGGTAGATCTATAGGACATACACGAACACATACTTCACAAGCAATGCATTTATCAAATTCAAAGTGGATTCTACCCCGGAAACGTTCTGATGTGATCAATTTTTCGTAGGGATATTGAATAGTTATGGGTAAACGATTTGCGTGGCACAAGGTAATCATGAAACCTTGACCAATGGACCTGGCAGCTCGTATTGTTTGTTGACCAGAGTTCAACAGCTGAGTTAGCATAGCGAACATATTTGAATATATATAAATAATTTTACTTGTTTCTTTTTCTTGTTTGAGATAAGTTGTAAAGAATAGAATATTCTATTCCTTTACAGTGAAAGAAGTTGGGACGAAGTTGTTAATAATAAATTGCCTAGAGAAATAGGTAAAAGAAATTTCCAACCAAGATTTAATAGTTGGTCCATTCTCAGTCTCGGTAAAGTCCATCTTGTTGCAATAGAAATGAACAAGAACAAATAAGTTTTAGCTAATGTAATAAAGATACCAATTATTATTCCAAAAACTTTACTTCTTTTATTTATGTTAAAAAACTCGGGAACGAATAGGTATGGAATAGAAAGATTCCAACCCCCCAAGTAAAGAACTGTTACAAATAATGAAGAAACTAATAAATTTAGATACGAAGCAACATAAAATAAACCAAATTTGATACCTGAATATTCTGTTTGATAACCTGCTACTAATTCTTCTTCGGCTTCTGGTAAATCAAAAGGTAATCTCTCGCACTCGGCTAGAGAAGAAATTAGAAAAACGATAAACCCTATAGGTTGACGCCACAGATTCCATCCCCAAAAACCGTATTTTGATTGTGCTTCAACTATATCAACTGTACTTAAACTGTTAGATAATCATAGTCGACGATAACATCACTCTTACCGTCGCTATTACAGAACCGTACATGAGATTTTCACCTCATACGGCTCCTCATAGGTCACAGTTACAACTAAATCTACGGACCTTTCAACATTATTTATCTTAATGTGTTTGTAGGATAGATATAGAATCAAACTCTTATCCTAAGGCCTAGAATTAGACCAATGGAATTCTGTCTGCTAGATTTTTAATAAAAAGTGCTTCGGAATTGATCTCATCTTTTAAAAATTTTCATTTTTATTTTTTTATTAATAACTTTATCCTTGAATGAAAAAAAAAATATTTTTTTTTGTAATTCAAGTTTTTTGGTTTTATTTCGTTCCTCTTCTCCTTTCTCAGAAAAATGCAAAGTAAAAGATTTCTTCGTTCTTGATAGTTATTTACTTAATCAGTGGATAGGAACATACTCTGGATCGAAATCGAGGGGAGTACTTCTTAATCATTTCTACCAATTTTAGGCCCCAATTCGAATTCCTTTTCTAAAAAAAAAAATATCCTATTGGATAATTTACCGAATCTCCATTACTAATCCTTTGTGTATCTTGGTGTTCCTAACCATCCACTCATTTTTTTTGGAATCTCTCATTAGTAAGGTAATACATCTATGGTAATAGTATAGTAAAAACCCCATATGGTTGATCTTTTGAACCCGCTTCAAGCCATGGTGACTAATCAACCAATCTCGGGGTAAACAGTCTTGACTGCTTCTGTTTACTTTCACTTAATTCTTGTACATAGGAAATGAGATTGAATTCCTTTAACAGCAAATTTTTAAGCCATTTTTTTTTCACTCATATAACTATCTGGTTAAATTCATCAACCCAATAATGTAAATATTCAAATCATTTAACTTTCTGAAATATGGGAAATTTTATGTCTTACCGAATCACACGTAGAGATATTGACAATACACACAGAGTTAATGGTATTTCATAACTAATTGATTGAGCAGCAGCCCTTAATCCACCTAAAAAGGAATATTTATTGTTTGATCCATATCCCGACATAAGAAGTCCAACGGGAGCAAGACTTGAAATGGCGATCCATAAAAAAACACCAATACTAAGATCGGCTAGAATAAAGCGATAACTAAAAGGAATTACTGAATAACTTAGTAAAATGGATATGACTGCTATCGACGGCCCGATACTAAATAAGCGAGTATCTCCTCTAGATGGAAGAATATTCTCTTTGAAAAGTAGTTTTGTACCATCTGCTAAAGCTTGAAGAATTCCCAAAGGCCCCGCGTATTCGGGGCCAATACGTTGTTGTATCCCTGCAGATATTTCTCTTTCTAACCAAACAATTACTAGTACACCCAGTGTAATTCCTAATACAAGAATGAAAATTGGAACAAGCATCCATATGATCTCGTATGCTTCTTGTAAGGATTCCAATCTGAAAAAAGAATTGATGGCTTGTATTTCTGTTGTATCAATTATCATTTCAACGATCAACTTCTCCCATAATGATATCTATGCTACCTAATATCGTCATAATATCAGCCAATTTCATTCTTTTAACTAGCTGTGGAAGAATTTGCAAGTTGATAAAACCCGGTGGTCGAATTTTCCATCTCCAAGGAAAAACACTCCTATCTCCTATCAGAAAAATTCCCAATTCTCCTTTTGGTGCTTCGACTCTTACATAAAGTTCTTGTTTGGACAATTCAAAAGTTGGAGAAGGTTTTTTACTAATAAATCGATATTCAAAATCATTCCATTCAGGGTCTTTTATTCTATCAAAGCGTCGACTTTCTAAATTCTCAAAGGGCCCCCCTGGAATTCCTTCCAGAGCCTGTTGGATAATTTTTATGGATTCTGTCATTTCACTGATTCGTACTAAATACCGAGCTAATGAATCCCCTTCTTTTTGCCATTGAATCTCCCAATCAAATTCGTCGTAACACTCATAACGATCCACTTTACGAAGATCCCATTGTATTCCGGAAGCTCGTAGCATTGGCCCCGATAAACCCCAATTTAGTGCTTCTTCTCCGCCAATAATGCCTATGCCTTCAACTCGTTCTAAAAAAATAGGATTGCGTGTAATAAGCTTTTGATATTCAGCAACCCCAGTTAAAAAATAATCACAAAAATCCAAACATTTATCTATCCAGCCATGAGGTAGATCAGCGGTGACTCCTCCGATACGAAAATAATTATGCATCAGGCGCATACCGGTAGCAGCTTCGAATAGGTCATATATTAATTCTCGTTCTCGAAAAATATAGAAGAAGGGGGTCTGTGCTCCAATATCTGCCATAAAAGGGCCAAGCCATAACAGATGGGAAGCGATACGACTCAACTCCAACATAATAGCTCTGATATAGCTAGCCCTTTTAGGTACTTGAATGTTGCCCAGCTGTTCAGGTCCATTTACAGTTATTGCTTCTGTGAACATAGTAGCTAAATAATCCCAGCGTGTCACATAAGGCAAATATTGTATAATTGTTCGATTTTCCGCAATTTTCTCCATCCCTCTATGTAAATAACCCAATATTGGTTCACAGTCAATAACATCTTCACCATCGAGAGTAACGATCAGTCGAAGAACACCATGCATTGATGGGTGGTGAGGGCCCATATTGACTATCATGAGGTCTTTTCTTGTAGTTGGTGCAATCATAAGTTTTTCCCAAGTCATTTTTCCGTGCATTGCTGAAAGTCAAAAGAGGTTTATCAAAATTAAAACGACTAAGCTCAAACGGTATCACGCTTCAAATTAACGAGTTTTTATCTCTCGAATATCCAACTTACCGATTAATTCTTTATAGCGTCCTCTATTTTTTTTTGACAAATAGGCCAGCAGCCGTTGACGTTTTCCCAAAATCTTTCTCAAACCTCTCTGAGAGGAAAAGTCTTTTTTGTGCAATTCCAAATGCGAAGTAAGTCTCCTTATCTTAGTGGTGAAACTTAATACTTGAAATTCAACGCACCCTTTGTTTTCTTCATTTTCTTTTTGAAAAATAACCGAAATGAATGAATTTTTTACCATAAAAAAAATTCCCCCCTCCTTTTTACAGATATGGATTTTACCGATCAGTAATAATAATAATGCTATTAATTTGAATACAATAATCGAATTCCAATTTTTTTATAAAATCCTAATTTTCTGAATTCCTATCAACCAATCCAATCTAAAATTGGATTGATTAGATAGGAATAAAAAAAGATTGGTACATTTTTGCATCGAAGAATTTAGACCTAAAATGAAGAAGATTTTATTGATTCATTTCATATTGGATACTAGAATGAAATGTGAGACAAGATATGTGATTTGTCTATTTGTTTGCTTTCCTATACCCTATAATTATATACCCTATCCTATTGTTGTAGGGTATAGGATATATAGAAACAGTCTATTATCCCCAAATTTTTAATCGTGGGTACAGATGTATCCTTAACATATTGAAACGACTGCCATTATTGGTATCAAACCAATAACGATTCATACAAGCTAAATCTTCTAATCGATAATTAGGCCAAAGAAAGAGCTTTAATTTCATTAATTGATTTTTCTCTCTATTAAGATGGTTATTGGCCTGTAAAACTTGACTGCGGTTTTTTACGTTCTTTCCTTTCCAAAATACCGGATTTCCATCTATATAATTTCTATTATTTGAATTGAAAGAAATTAGAATTCTCAATTTTCTATGACGTCTAAACGATAAAATATTTTCAGGAACAAGTAAATCAACACGATTTTTGTCTCTATTTCCAGCTATTCTCTTGCGTGGTGAAATAGTTTCATCAAAATTTTTGTTAGAAACATATCTCTGCTTTTGGTATTTTTGATTCGTTTGGTGCTTACTCTTATGAACTAATGAAATAGCTATGGTTTGATACATAATAAATTGTCCATCTTTTTTTACAGACAGACGAATGGGTTCGAAAATCAATACTCCCTTCTTCATCAATTCTGAAAGAGTTAAATGCTTCTGAATCAGCATTATATCCAAATTCATTTCTCTCTTTTGAATTGAGGATATAGTAATTCCTCTTGGATCTATCAGTTTAAGCAGGAGACAATATACCTTGATATTATTGATCATTCTTTGATTCAAAGTCTCATCCCATCTCAATTGAAAAAGCAAATAACGTTTCAGGAAGAAATGTAGTTCTGCTTCCCTGTTACTTTTGGATTGTTTTTTCTTTTTCCCGTCTGATCTTGCATAATTTTCTTCAATATTTTTTTGTTGTGAGAGAACAGATCTCTGATCTACTCGACTTGTAGGTTCTTTTTCTTCTTGATTTTGGTGCTTTTTATTCAATGCTATCAAAAAACTTCTCCTTTCATCAATTTTTTGATTATTTAAATTTAAAAGAAGTAATTTGCTTGGTATAAACCAAGGTTTCATTTTATATGTCTTATAAAGTAATACAAATTCTGGGAAGAACCAAAGTTCCAGATTCGATATGGAATGCTTTAGCATTTTTTCATTCATTCCCATCCAATCAAAAAATCCTTTGTAGGAATTTGGTAAATTGATTTCTGGAATTATAAGATAAAAAAGATCTTTTTTAGAAATTATTTGAGAATTATTAGTATGAATTTGAGTATTTTTATTCCTATTGCTATCGATTAGTATCCAAGCCTCGATATCAACTTTTTGCCTAAGATAAAATTGGAAAATTTTCCAATCGAAATATTTTCTATCGGTCGGGTTTGCCATATATAGAATATTGACCCTTCCTAGACCATTTTTATTAATGGGGATGTTCCTCAGTATATCAAAAAAGGTTTCTTTAGGCGTGTTATAGGAAATTTCTTGGTTCTTATTTACTTGAAAGGGAGATCTATAAAAAAAGCATTCTGCTTGATTTTCATAATTAATAAATTTATATGATAAAAGATCATATATATAGTATTTTCGAAAATTATCTTTTTGATTAGATAATGAACATACTTCAAATAGTTTTTTCGAATCAATTAATTGATCTTTTTCATATGAATGCCATTTGTTTAAATTTTCCTTTTTAGCTATACGAGGCTGATGAATCGTATTTCGCCATTTTTCTAGTATTAATCTAGACCAGATGGTTTGAGATAACTGGTATTGATAATGGTTTCTTAACCAGTTTTTCCATTGATTTGTTTCATAATTCAAAAGTTTCTTATCTGCGAATTTTGAATGAACCACTCCTTGTGTTTCAAAAAAATCCTTTATTTTAGGCTTAAGAAAGGGGGCGATTCCTTGATATGGTGGAACAACAGATTTTAACGAGTTACTAACTTCAATTTGTGATAATTTGTAAAATACATATGCTTGTGACACGGATGATAAGTCATAAAAAAAATGTGAATTTGTTTTAATATTACTAATATCATCAAACGGCTTTTTTTTTTTTATAGTCGAAAGAAAGGGAACTGGAGTTTTCTTTTTTTTATTAATTCTTTCTTCGTTTCTTTTTCTTGGATTATTGAAAATGGATGATTTATCAATAATTTTTTTTATTAATTCAAGAAAAAGTTTTGTATTTCTTCTGGGAATATTTATGATATATAAAAATGGATCCGTGTATATTTTTTCAATGAAAAATTTAAAAAAAAATGGTAATTTACGGATTAATCGAGCATTTCTTCTTTTTAATATTTGCCATTTTTTGAATCTTTTAGCATTATAACTTGTTTTGTTAAGACTAAGATTATTTATTCTTGGAGTTATTTTTTTTTTCTCTTTTGTGATTCTTTTTATTTGGTTTTGAATTGTATTTGTTCTATCGGTCAGATCCTTCATTTTTTTTTTTGGCAATGAAGAATTTGCCCGATTCGGAGATGCAATTTGACTAAATGATTCGTGAATTATCTGATTACTTATTCTGGAATCTTTTTTTTCTTTAATTTGACCCGATTCATATACTTCTACTTTTCTTAATCTAAATAAGAGAATTGGACTGACTTTTGAAAGTTTTTTGATTATTTTTATAAAAAAAATAACACTTTTGATAATCCACTTTTTTGTTTCTTTTGAAACTTGTCGAAGTAATTTTGTTTTTCCTTTGAAAATTGTTAGAGCTCGAAAATACTTCTTTTTATATTTTCCAATTTTTTTTTCAAATTCTTTCAAAATGGGTTTAAAAAAGGAAGGTCGTTTTCGGGGGGAACCAAAAGGAAGTTCGGTTTCCACTCCCCAAATTGTTAAAAAACTAAAATCATCTTTTTCTTCTTTTTTCTTTTTCATTAGATCTTTATGAAAGGATCGTAATTTCGATTTGTGCCAAGGTTTCAGACAGAAAGGAAATAAGATTTTTATCTGAATACCGCCTGTTAACCAATTTTTCGGAAATTCTGTTTCGGATAATGGAACGCCATTATAGGTACATTTAAGATGGGTCTCTCTATTCCATTCCTGGAAATCCTCAGACCATTCAGGAAGTTGCAATAGGAATATACGTCCAATATTTTTCGCAATTATAAATGAAGGTAATAGAATATATTT